CAATTTCCTGAATGGTCCGAGGATTTTAAAAATTGGAATAAAGAAATGCATGTAAAATGCACCTATAATGGTATTCAATTATCAGAAAAAGAATTTCCAAAAAACTGGTTAACAGACGGTATTCAAATAAAGATCTTATTTCCGTTTCGTCTGAAACCGTGGCACACATATAAGTTCCAATCCACTAATACTAATAAGGATTCAATAAAAAAGAAAGGACAAAAAAATGAGTTTTGTTTTTTAACAATTTGGGGAATGGAAGCTGAATTTCCTTTTGGTTCTCCCCAAAACCAACTTGTTGTTTTTGAACCCATTTTTCTTTTAATAAAAGAACTCGAAAACAAAATTCAAAAAAAGAAGCGGTTTATAATTCTAAGAGTTTTAAAAGAAAGAACAAACTTGTTTAGAAATATCTCAAAAAAAACAAAAAAATGGATCATCAAAAACATTCTATTTATAAAACAAATAAAAAAAGAACTTTCACAAAGAAACCCAATTCTATTATTTGAATTGAAAGAAATATACAAGTTGAATGAAGCTAAAAACGAAAAAAATTCGATAATAAGTAATCGAATCATCCAAGGCTCGTCCAGTATAATTCGATCGATGTATTGGACAAATTTTTCATTGAGAGAAAAAAAAATGAAAGATCTGACTGATAGAACAAACACTATACTAAAAAAAATTGATCAAATTCGAAAAGACGCGAAAAAAGAGTTTATAAATACAGAAATAAATAGTAGTCCTAAAAAAAAAAGTTATAATAATAAAATATTAGAATATCATAAAACCATTTTTAAGATATTAAAAAAAAAAAATGTCCGATTAAGATTAATTCGTAAATCGCATCATTTTCTAAAATTTTTCGTTGAAAACATATACATAGATCTCTTTCAACGTATGATTAATATCCCGAGGATGAATGTGATACTTTTTATGGATTCAATAAAAAAACAATTTACTAAATCCATTTCCAATAATGAAGCAAATCAAGAAAAAATTGCTAAAACAAATCAAAATATAATTCACTTTATTTCAACTATAAAAAAGTCTTATTCCAATATTTGGAATAAGAATGGAAAGATCTTTTGGGACTTATCATACTTGTCGCAAGCATATTTATTTTATAAATTATCACAAACACAAATTATTAAATTATCTAAGTTAAGACCTGTCTTTCAATATCACGGAACATCTCTTTTTCTTAAGAAGAAAATACAGGATTATTTTGTTGAAGTTGTTGGAGCACAAGAAATATTACATTCCGACGTAAAACAAAAGAATCTTCAAAATTTTGGAATCACTCAATGGAAAAACTGGTTAAGGGGTCATTATAATTACGATTTATATCCGATCAGATGGGAAAAATTACTACCACAAAAATGGCGAAATAGAATCAATCAAGATCTTAAAAATAAAGATTTTAAACGATGTTATTCATATGAACAAAACCGATTAATTGATTACAAAAAACAAAATTATTTAGAAAGAGACTACTCATTAGCGAATAAAAAAGATAATAAAAAAAAAATATATATATATGATCTTTTATCATATAAATCTATTAATTATGAAGAGAATAAGGATTCATATATTTCTAAAATACCAGTACAAGTAAAAAAGAATCCAGAAAGGTCTTATAAGTACAACATCGATAAATGGAAAATTATTGATATACTCACGGGTAGCCCTATCAATAATTTTCTAGTAGAAGATTATATTATAGATCTCGAAAAAAATACGGATAGAAAATATTTTGATTGGAGAATGCTGCATTTTTGTCTTAAAAATAAGGTCGATATTGGAGCCTGGATCAATATTGAAGCTGACACGAACAGTAATAAAAAGAAAAATACTAAAACTGGGGTTACTAATTTTCAACTAATTCAAAAAATCGATAAGAAAGATTGTTTTTATCTCACAATAAATCAAGATCAAGAAATCAACCCACCCAAGAATAAAAAAACAAGCTTTTTTGATTGGATGAGAATGAATGAAGAAATAGTAAGTTGTTCCATATCGAATCTGGAACTTTGGTTCTTTCCAGAATTTTTGATACTATATAATGCATATAAGATTAATCCGTGGATCATACCAATCAAATCACTTCTTTTAAATTTGAATGGAAATGAAATTTTTAGTAAAAAGAAAAAACTAATTGGAAAGAAAAAAAGATCTCTTTTTATATCAGCGAAGGAAAAAACTCTGAAATTAGAAAATGAAAATAAAGGTGAAAAGGAATCTGTGGCCGAAGAGGATCTTGAATCAGCTCTCTCAAACCACAAAAAATATGTTCAGAAACATTCTGCGGTAGCAGATGTGAAAAAACGTCTAAATAAAACGCAATCCAAGAAAAAAACGGAATCGGAGCTTGATTTCTTCCTAAAAAGATATTTTCGTTTTCAATTGAGATGGGATGAGTCCATAAATCAACGAATGATGAATAATATCAAAGTATATTGTCTCCTGCTTAGACTGATAAATCCCAGAGAAATTGTTATATCCTCTATTCAAAATAGAGAACTGAGTCTGGATATTCTGATAGTTAAGAAAGATTTAACTCTTCCAGAATTAATTAAAAAGGGACTATTTAGTATCGAACCGGTTCGTCTGTCTGTAAAAAATGATGGACAATTTATTATGTCTCAAGCCATAGGTATTTCATTAGTTCCTAAGAATAAGTACCAACTTAATAAAATCTATCAAGAAAAAGGCTATCCTAATAAGAAGAGTTTTGTTGAATCCATTGCAATACATCAAAAAACGAATGAAAATAGAACCAGCAATCATTATGATTTGGTTGTTCCGGAAAATATCTTATCCCCTAGAGGTCGTAGAGAGTTCAGAATTCTAATTTGTTTCAATTCTCGAAATAGAAATGATATCCATAGAAATACAGTATTTTACAATGCAAATAAGGTGAAAACCTATGATCAAGATTTAGATAAAAAAAGCAAACATCTTGATAGATATCCAAATAAACGAAATAAATTAAAGTTCTTTCTTTGGCCCAATTATCGATTAGAAGATTTAGCTTGTATGAATCGTTATTGGTTTGATACCAATAATAGTAGTCGTTTTAGTATGCTAAGGATCCATATGTATCCACAATGAAAAATTCGTTAATGCTCCATTTTTCATATATTGCTATTGCCCGTACCTTATATGGTATATGAAGACAAAGAAATAAACATATGACACTGTCTTACATTTTAAATTTTAATTTGAGTTTTAAGTCTAAATATTTTTTGTGCGTGCAGAAATATACTAGCCTTTTGTATACCTATCTGAATTCAATTTTTGAAAATTGGATTGCTAAATAAAAAAAAAGAATAGAAATTCTTAAATTATTGTGTATATCAAATTAAAATGAGTAACATTATTATTACTGATCAATAATAATTTATTAAAAAAATAATAAAAGGAGGGGAAGGAGATTTCATTTTATGTTAAAAAATTCATTCAGCTCTGTTATTTCGCAAGAAGAAAAAAAACAAAATGGAGGATCTGTTGAATTTCAAGTATTCAATTTCACCAATAAGATCCGAAGACTGACTTCACATTTGGAATTGCACAAAAAAGACTATTTATCTCAAAGAGGTCTACGTAAAATTCTCGGAAAACGCCAACGATTACTTTCTTATTTATCAAAAAAAAATAAAATGCGTTATAAAGAATTAATTAATCAATTGGATATTCGGGAGTCAAAAACTCAGTAATTTTAAAAGGCATTTTTAATTATTTGATTTATTAGATCTTGAATTTTTATGAACTTATTTTCATTTTCAGCAATTCATGAAAAGATGAATCGAGGAAAAACTTATGAATGGACCAGCTACAAGAAACGACCTCATGATAGTCAATATGGGACCTCACCACCCATCAATGCACGGTGTTCTTCGCCTCATCCTTACTTTGGATGGTGAAGATGTTATTGACTGTGAACCGATATTGGGTTATTTACACAGAGGGATGGAAAAAATTGCAGAAAACCGAACAATTATACAATATCTACCTTATGTAACCCGTTGGGATTATTTAGCTACTATGTTCACAGAAGCAATAACCGTAAATGGTCCAGAACAGTTGGGAAATATTCAAGTACCTAAAAGAGCCAGCTATATCAGAGTAATTATGTTGGAGTTGAGTCGTATAGCTTCTCATCTGTTATGGCTCGGCCCTTTTATGGCGGATATTGGCGCTCAGACTCCCTTCTTCTATATTTTCAGAGAAAGAGAATTAGTATATGATCTATTCGAAGCAGCCACCGGTATGAGAATGATGCATAATTTTTTTCGTATCGGGGGAGTAGCGGCTGATCTACCTCATGGATGGATAGATAAATGTTTGGATTTCTGCGATTATTTTTTGACAAGGGTTGCTGAATATCAAAAACTTATTACACAAAATCCTATTTTTTTAGAACGAGTTGAGGGAGTGGGCGTTATTTGTGGAGAAGAGGGAATAAATTGGGGGTTATCAGGACCAATGCTACGAGCTTCCGGAATACCATGGGATCTTCGTAAAGTTGATCATTATGAGTGTTATGACGAATTTGATTGGGAAGTTCAGTGGCAAAAAGAAGGAGATTCATTAGCTCGTTATTTAGTCAGACTTGGTGAGATGACGGAATCCATAAAAATTATTCAACAAGCTTTGGAAGGAATTCCAGGGGGGCCTTATGAAAATTTAGAAATACGATCTTTTGATCGAGGAAAGTTTCCGGAATGGAATGACTTTGACTATCGATTCATTAGTAAAAAACCTTCGCCAACTTTTGAATTGGCGAAACAAGAACTTTATGTGAGAGTGGAAGCCCCAAAAGGGGAATTGGGCATTTTTTTGATAGGGGATCAGGGTGGTTTTCCTTGGAGATGGAAAATTCGCCCACCGGGTTTTATCAATTTGCAAATTCTTCCTCAGTTAGTTAAAAGAATGAAATTGGCTGATATTATGACAATACTAGGTAGCATAGATATCATTATGGGAGAAGTTGATCGTTAAAATGATAATTGATACATCACAAGTACAAGATATCAATTCTTTTTCGAGATTGGAATTCTTAAAAGAAGTCTATGGAATTCTATGGGTGCTTGTCCCTATTTTGACTACTGTATTGGGAATCACAATAGGCATACTAGTAATTGTATGGTTAGAAAGAGAAATATCCGCAGGGATACAACAACGGATTGGACCTGAATATGCTGGTCCTTTGGGAGTTCTTCAAGCTTTAGCAGATGGTACAAAACTACTTTTTAAAGAAAATCTGCTTCCATCGAGAGGTGATACTCGTTTATTCAGTATCGGACCATCCATAGCAGTCATATCAATTTTACTAAGCTATTCAGTAATTCCTTTTGGTTATCACCTTGTTTTAGCTGATCTCCATATCGGTGTTTTTTTATGGATTGCCATTTCAAGTGTTGCTCCCATCGGGCTTCTTATGTCAGGATATGGATCCAATAATAAATATTCCTTTTTAGGTGGTCTACGAGCTGCTGCTCAATCAATTAGTTATGAAATACCATTAACTCTATGTGTATTATCAATCTCTCTACGTGTGATTCGTTGAGACATAAACTTTTTCCACTTTTTTTCTAGAAAAGAGGTGAGAATAGATATCTTCATTTTTCTATTCAGAATTCGGATTAATGAACTAAATAAGATAGTTATATGAGTGAAAGAAAACAGCTTATATAAATAAAAATTAGCAGTCAAAATAGTGAGTCTCATTTTCTATGTATAAGAGTTAAGCAGAAATAAACATAGGCGCAAGTCCCAAGATTGGTTAACTAGTTATCCTGTCTTGAAGCGGACTCAAAAGATCAAGCAGATTAAGTTTTCACTATTATTTGTATGTACTACCATATATGTATTACCATAACACGGCCGATTGAGCAAAAATGAGTGGATGGTTAGAAACACCAAGATATACAAAGGATTAGTAATGGAGATTTTGAAAATTCTGCAAGAGAAGGAAATTTTTGCAAAATTCATAATATCAAAAGAATAAAAATTGGGGCTTTAATTTTGTAGAAATGATCAGGCAGTACTCCCCACGATTCCGATCCAGAGTATGCGCCTATCCACCCATTAAATAAATGACTATCGGAAACGAAAGAATCCCTTATTTAGTAAGTCCCCTTTTTATCAGAAAGAAGAATAGGAACAAAAAAAAATGGAAAGAATCCAATTACAACAAAAAAGAGATTTTTTTATTGTTTCTTATCTACATCTATTTATTTCTTTCCTATTTCTATATTCATAGAGATAGAATTCCCGAATTCATGAACTAATGGAATAGCCCAATTTTTTTTTCGTAATTGAAAACACTGGGTTATTGATATTTCTAATATCTAGTATTTTAGTGAATAATTAAGTTATTACTCAACAAATAAAAATTTTTTTTATTAAGGGATGAGATCAATTCAGAAGTACCCTTTTTCTTTATTATTAGAACAGACAGAATTATATTGGGTTAATTTGGGGACACACGATCGATTTTTATCCGATACTATTCGACATATCAAGATAAATAATCCCGACACGCTCCTTAGATTTATTTATGGCCCTCAAGGAGCCGTATGAGGTGAAAATCTCATGTACGGTTCTGTAATAGCGATGAGAACAGTGATGTTATTACCGACTATAATTATCTAACAGTTCGAGTACCGTTGATATAGTTGAGGCTCAATCAAAATATGGTTTTTGGGGATGGAATTTATGGCGTCAACCTATAGGGTTTGTTATTTTTCTAATTTCTTCCTTAGCAGAATGCGAGCGATTACCTTTTGATTTACCAGAAGCAGAAGAAGAATTAGTAGCGGGTTATCAAACCGAGTATTCAGGTATCAAATTTGGTTTATTTTATGTTGCTTCCTATCTAAATCTATTAGTTTCTTCGTTATTTGTAACTGTTCTTTACTTGGGTGGTTGGGATATCTCTATCCCATACATATTCGGTTATGAACTATTGGAAATAAATAAAGCATATGAAGTCTTTGGAATAACAATTAGTATCTTTATTACATTAGCTAAAACTTATTTGTTCTTGTTCATTTCTATAGCAACGAGATGGACTTTACCCCGACTAAGAATAGACCAACTATTAAATCTTGGATGGAAATTTCTTTTACCTATATCTCTTGGTAATCTATTATTAACAACTTCTTTTCAACTCTTTTCACTGTAAAAGAATACTAGATTCTATAATTCACGACTTGCTCAAACAAGAGAAAGAAACAAACATCAAATTCTTTAGAGATATTACAATATGTTCCCTATGGTAACTGGGTTCATGAATTATGGTCAACAAACAGTACGAGCTGCAAGGTACATTGGTCAAGGTTTCATGATTACTTTATCCCATGCAAATCGTTTGCCTGTAACTATTCAATATCCTTATGAAAAACTAATCGCATCGGAGCGTTTCCGTGGTCGAATCCATTTTGAATTTGATAAATGCATTGCTTGTGAAGTATGTGTTCGTGTATGTCCTATAGATCTCCCCGTTGTTGATTGGAAATTGGAAACCGATATTCGAAAGAAACGATTGCTTAATTACAGTATTGATTTCGGTATCTGTATATTTTGTGGTAACTGCGTTGAATATTGTCCAACAAATTGTTTATCAATGACTGAAGAATATGAACTTTCCACTTATGATCGTCATGAATTAAATTATAATCAAATTTCTTTGGGTCGTTTACCAATGTCAGTAGTTGATGATTATACAATTAGAACAATTTCTAATTCGCCTCAAATTTCAGTCTAAAATAAGTTAATAAAGAGTAATTGGAAATTACTAAGGTTATGTTTTGATCGAAAGAAATGAGGTTTCTTTGGTTTTCTTTGTTTGGTCACTACCTACAAATCCAAACTATTGATTCATGAGAATTGCAGTTTCATTTTGATTTCAATCTACTCTTTCGTTTCAGATTAAGACTAAGATTAATACAATAACTGTACCTACATGAATTCACACCCCTTAAGATTTAATTAGCAATTGATTATCCACTTTTTTTTTTTCCCGGTCAGATCAATAAGGCCATGAAAAACATTTAGATTTATTTATCTCTTTTTTTACTTAATGGATTTGCCTGGACCGATACATGATTTTCTTGTAGTCTTGTTGGGATCGGGTCTTATATTAGGAAGTATGGGGGTACTATTATTTAACAACTCCATTTATTCTGCTTTTTCGTTGGGACTGGTTCTTGTTTCTATATCCTTATTCTATATTATAGCAAACGCCCAGTTTGTAGCTGCTGCGCAACTCCTTATTTACGTGGGAGCTATAAATGTTTTAATCATATTTGCTGTGATGTTCATGAAGGGTTCAGAATATTCCAAAGATTTTAATCTTTGGACCCTTGGGAGTGGAGTTACTTTTCTGGTTTGTACAAGTATTTTTGTTTCACTAATGATTACTATTGTAGATACGTCATGGTATGGAATTATTTGGACTACAAGATCAAACCAGATTCTAGAACAAGATTTAATAAGTAATAGTCAACAAATTGGAATTTATTTATCAACATATTTTTTTCTTCCATTTGAACTGATTTCGATCATTCTTTTAGCTGCTTTGATCGGCGCAATTGCGATGGCTCGCCAGTAATAAATATTTAGTTAGAAATAGCATAAATTAAACTTTGGTCTATGTTATCACACACATCCCCCGTCAATTCTATTTGAAAATTGTTTCTGGCTAAACTAAAAATGATTTTATTCGAGCGATTACCAATATATTTCTGTGTTCTGTACTTTTTTTTGTCAATTGAATCTATTCAATTTTTGTTCATATTGAAATAAATCGGAATTGAGAAGGAGTTGGTCAACCATGCTCGAACATGTACTTGTTATAAGTGCCTATTTATTTTCTATCGGTATCTATGGATTGATCACGAGCCGAAATATGGTTAGAGCCCTTATGTGTCTTGAGCTTATACTGAATGCAGTTAATATGAATTTCGTAACATTTTCTGATTTTTTTGATAGTCGCCAATTAAAAGGGAATATTTTCTCAATTTTTGTTATAGCTATTGCAGCCGCTGAAGCAGCTATTGGTCCAGCTATTGTTTCGTCAATTTATCGTAACAGAAAATCAACTCGTATCAATCAATCGAATTTGTTGAATAAGTAGTATTTATTTATCAGAGAAATTTTGATAATAATCAAATATTATTTGTATGATACGTAATCCAGGATCATGTTTGCGAAAACGTAAAAAATCAAAGTATCTTGGCCCTATCGCATGAGTTAATCGGAAAGTAGATTGATTATAAAAATTCTGATAAATTATTGAATCATCTGGTATCTAAATATATAATTCATTTACAAATTTACTCGATTGAAAATTTATAGTCTTAAAAAAGCATTATAGATCCAATGTCACATTCAGTAAAGATTTATGATACATGTATAGGGTGTACTCAATGTGTACGAGCTTGCCCCACAGATGTATTAGAAATGATACCTTGGGGCGGATGTAAAGCTAAGCAAATAGCTTCGGCTCCAAGAACAGAAGACTGTGTTGGTTGTAAGAGATGTGAATCTGCTTGTCCGACAGATTTCTTGAGTGTTCGCGTTTATTTATGGCATGAAACAACTCGAAGCATGGGTCTAGCTTATTGATACGTTCTAGAAAAGCCCCCTTGAATACATTTGATTTATTTTTTACCGACAAAAACTCGTGCTCGAAAATAAATAGACATATATCTATTTTTTTTTATTTTATTTTCGAACATGGGTTTTTTTAGTGCAAGTGTATCTTGTTTTTACTACGAATTATTTTCCTTGGTTAACAATAGTTGCAGTTTTTCCAATATTTTCGGGTTTATTACTTTTCTTTTTCCCTCATAGAGGAAATAAAGTAATGAGATGGTATACTATATGTATCTGTGTACTCGAGCTCCTTCTAACAACCTATGCATTTTGTTATCATTTCGAATTAGACGATCCATTAATACAACTGACGGAGGATTATAAATGGATCCCCTTTTTGGATTTTGACTGGAGATTGGGAATCGATGGACTTTCCATAGGACCCATTTTACTGACGGGGTTTATGACCACTTTAGCTACTTTAGCAGCTTGGCCAGTTACTCGAGATTCCCGATTATTCCATTTTCTAATGTTAGCAATGTATAGCGGTCAAATAGGATCATTTTCTGCTCGAGACCTCTTACTATTTTTTATCATGTGGGAGTTAGAATTAATTCCCGTTTATCTACTTCTATCGATGTGGGGAGGAAAGAAACGGTTGTATTCAGCTACAAAGTTTATTTTGTACACTGCGGGAGGTTCTATTTTTTTATTAATGGGAGTTCTGGGTATCGGTTTATATGGTTCGAATGAACCAACTTTAAATTTTGACACATCAGCTAATCAATCGTATCCGATAGCACTGGAAATACTATTCTATATCGGATTTCTTATTGCTTTTGCTGTCAAATCACCGATTATACCCTTACATACATGGTTACCAGATACCCACGGAGAGGCACATTACAGTACTTGTATGCTTCTAGCCGGAATCTTATTAAAAATGGGAGCCTATGGATTGGTTCGGATCAATATGGAATTATTACCCCACGCGCATTCTATCTTTTCACCCTGGTTGATCGTAGTAGGCATAATTCAAATAATCTATGCAGCTTCAACATCTTCGGGTCAACGTAATTTAAAAAAAAGAATCGCTTATTCCTCCGTCTCTCATATGGGTTTCATAATTATAGGAATTGGTTCTATAAGCGATACGGGACTCAATGGAGCTATTTTACAAATAATCTCTCATGGATTTATTGGCGCTGCGCTTTTTTTCTTGGCGGGAACAAGTTATGATAGAATACGTCTTGTTTATCTCGATGAAATGGGCGGAATGGCTATCCAAATTCCAAAAATATTCACGACTTTCAGTATCTTATCAATGGCTTCCCTTGCATTGCCGGGTATGAGCGGTTTTGTTGCAGAATTAATAGTCTTTTTTGGAATAATTACCAGCCAAAAATATTTTTTCATGACAAAAATACTAATTACTTTGGTAATGGCAATTGGAATTATATTAACTCCCATTTATTTATTATCTATGTTACGCCAGATGTTCTATGGATACAAGTTTTTTAATGCTCAAAATTCTGATTTTTTGGATTCGGGACCGCGAGAGTTGTTTGTTGCGATTTCTATCCTCATACCTGTCATAGGTATTGGTATTTATCCAGATTTTGTTTTCTCACTATCAGTTGACAAGGTCGAAGCTATTTTATCTAATTATTTTGCTAGATAGTTTTCATAAAAAAAACGAAACAGCAAGAAATTAAGAATTTTTTTTTAATCGTTCGTTGAACAATCAAAAAAGAAGTCTTTTAACTTAACTTAAATAAGTTCAATAAAAAAAAAAAATGAATTCGACTTCCTCATAAATTTGGCTTTTGTGAGAACCATTTGAATCAAGTAATGTAGTGATTCAAAGGGTTCTCGATCGATGTCTTACACACAATTTTCTTATCTATACTCTCCGATGTTTGTATTCGTCAGGCCCTTTCTTCAATTCATTCAATTAGATGTTAAGGTAAATGAACCATAACTATGTAGCCCTATCCCTAATAGATTGACCCCAAAATAGCATATCCAAATTAGAAGAAAACCCATAGAGGCCACAATTGCAGAATTTACACCTTCAAAATTTTGATTTGTTCGCATATGTAAATAAATTGCGAATATGGTCCAAGTAATAAATGCCCAAGTTTCCTTTGGGTCCCAATTCCAATATGATCCCCATGTCTCATTAGCCCATACTGCCCCTGAAAGAATACCGATGCTTAAAAAGATAAACCCTAGACTAATAATACGATAACTCCAATGATCTAATTGTTGAATCAGTTGAGACTTATAATAATTCTTCGAAGACAAAAAAGAAGTGTTTCTTAAAACATTGTTACCCTCGTTCATGCATTGGATCTGATCAAAGTAAAATAACGCATTTAATAAATTATTGTTTTTACTCAAAATTCTTATAGCTTTTTGAAATGTAATCACTATAAGAGCTACTGAAAATAATGAGCCACATAAAAGAGATGCATAACCCAATATCATCATACTTACGTGCATCATTAACCAATGAGATTGGAGAGCGGGGACTAATAGTGGGGATTGATGGATTTTAGTTAAAAAACCTGAAGTAGCAAAACCTTGGGTAAAAATAGTACTTGGGGCGGTTATTGCGCTTACACTAAAATGTTTTTTATATTTTTTTATATACGTAAATATATGAATAATGGAAAAACCCCATGATAGAAATAGTAATGATTCATATAAATCACTTAATGGTAAATGTCTCAAATAAATCCAACGAGTAACTAATAATCCTGTTATACAGAAAAAAGTCGCTATCATGCCCTTTTCTGACGAAGCATAGAGTCCTAGGGTTTCATCGACTAATAAGGTTATCAAATGAATTGTAATGACAATTGAAATGACCGAAAAAGATATATGAGTTAATATATGCTCTAAAGTTGAAAATATCATAAAAAATTTATTTTTAAGGATCCCTCAATTGAATTATTTGAATTGATATCTGGGACTTGAATTAATTATATTATAGAACTTTTTTTATAAGAAAAAATAGCATGCCGCCACTCGGACTCGAACCGAGATGCTCTAGCACTGCTTCCTAAGAGCAGCGTGTCTACCGATTTCACCATAGCGGCTTTCTATAAATAATAATAACCGATTATTATTCAATCGTCGAGATCAAAAAATATAAGAATTTTCAATGAAATGTAATATTTTTTACAAAATATTTATAGGGGATAAAAAACTCCTTATCTTTGAATTTTTCAATTGAATTAAATAGGGGATTTGAGCGTTTCCAATAAAAATCTCTATTATCTTATTTCATTTAAAATTTTGATTTATTTAAGAATTGATTTTTTAAATATGGAATGGATTTATTCTTATTTTCATTTACTTCAATAAAAATTGAAGTATTTAAGTTGGCTATTTTGTTAATTTAATAATCGTTTTTTTTTTTATTTTTATAGGAGTTTTCGTAGTTTATTCTCTTTCAAAAAAGACCTGTTGTGACTAGATAGGTCTGGTTTCAATATCTAGATATAATAAAAAAAATGTTATTTCTCATTCATTTACATTTTTTAATAATTTTTTTTAATCTTATTTTTTCAATGAAAACCTAAAATAGGATATTTTTATCGATCACAATTTCAGCACAGCACTACACTCAAGAAATTTCTATACATAGTGCCATAGCTTTGTATTTTTGTATTATTATTAAAGGGTTTTGTTTTGGTTGTGTTTAGGATTTTTCAAACCAATTTCATTATGTATTCGGCGGGTTATATTCTATAGGGGGTATATTGTATAATAGTAATAATTATTTTGATAATAAGGGTTCATATAATTTTTCAATAAGGTTTTAATTTAATCAACGAATGTCATTGTTTCACCGTCTCATTAAATTTTTTAGAAACAGTTTCAGTTTACTATTTGATCTTCTATATTTATGATATATATTCTATAGAATATATATCATAAAATAATCAAAAAATAATCAAAATTGGTTTATTGGGGCGATGGGGATTCGTATTTTCCCCATCCCGAAAATGATAAAACAAAGATATGAAAAAGAAAGGTCAACCCTTGTATTTTTTTTTTTATTCTTTTAACTCTTTGAACAAGAAAAAAAAGTACCATTTTCTATTTTTTAATAGAGTAAAGAAAAGATTTCTTATTTTTTTTACACCCCACCTAAGGAATTTCATATTCATCTGCTCAAAACATTAGTAAATTCCAATAATTTCATTGCTTTGATTAAAATTAAAAAAATTAACATTAATAAATTATTTATAGAATTATATATAATAAATTGCCACAATATAAAAAAATTCGAATTATATTCAATAATCCAAATTAGAAACCAACTTCTACTAGGCTGTTTTTTGAGTCAAACCGATTAAGATTCTTACTTAATTATTTCTTTCATTTGTCCCCCAAAAAACTTTGTGAATTCCCTGTTGAAAGAGATTTTGCTAAGGAAAAAGCTTTCAACGCTGCCCGACGCCCTTTGTTTTTCCAAATATTTTTCCGAATACGTTTTTTTGATATAGAAGTGCGCTTTTTTGGAACTGCCATGAAAAAATTAGAAATGATTAGTCATTGCTATAGTTGGATGTGAAAGACATCTAGTGTTCAAAACGAATTGTTCTTTACTATTTATTATCCATTTATTCTTTATATTATAATATACTCCTAATATAGCTATCAAAATGAAAAATTATTAGGAACAAAGAAAAAAAAATATATATATATATAGAATGTTATTTTGTCAAAAAAAAAATGAATTGTTTATTGATTCGTAATAAAGGAATTTATTACAAATCAGTCTTATTTTATTGGATCAACTTGTAGGTTGGCTTTTCTGATTGATATTAAAAAGCATGTTTTTCGTGTAATTATTCCTTCTTGATCTATAGCGGGAAATTTTTGTAATGCATATTAAATAATAATAAAGAAAATTGGAAGTTTCTATATTGTCAAAATATTTGACTTAAAAAAAAAGGGCGTGTTTATTAATAGTTTCAGTAGATCATCCTATTTGAACAATTCGACCTTCGTGACTTGAAATATTTGAAGTATTTGGCAAACAATTAAGAATAGAAAAAGAAAATTCTATTTCACTTTTGGATATTCAAATTTTTTATTAACTGATTTTTTTTGAAAAGAGATAATAGCTGGTGAATCAGAAAAATTAATTAGGAATTAAATCAATATATTTTTTTTATGGAATATACGTATCAATATTCATGGATCATACCTTTCATCTCACTTCCAATTCCTATCTTAATAGGAGTGGGACTTCTACTTTTTCCAACAGCAACCAAAAACCTTCGACGTATGTGGTCTTTTCCGAGTGTTTTATTGTTAAGTATAGTTATGATTTTTTCAGTTTATTTGTCGATTGATCAAATAAATAGTAGTTAT